GTTAATGTAGCTTAAACCATAAAGCAAGGCACTGAAAATGCCTAGATGAGTTGTCACAACTCCATAAACATAAAGGTTTGGTCCTGGCCTTTCTATTAGTTATTAGTAGGATTACACATGCAAGCTTCCGCATCCCGGTGAAAATGCCCTCTATGTCACACATGACCCAAAGGAGCAGACATCAAGTACACAACCACTGTAGCTTATGACGTCTTGCAGAGCCACACCCCCACGGGATACAGCAGTGATAAAAATTAAGCCATGAATGAAAGTTCGACTAAGCCATACTAAATCAAGGGTTGGTAAATTTCGTGCCAGCCACCGCGGTCATACGATTAACCCAAACTAATAGACTTACGGCGTAAAGCGTGTTAAAGAGACAACCCTTACTAGAGTTGAGCCCTAACTAGGCTGTAAAAAGCTGCAGTTAACATAAAAATACAGCACGAAAGTAACTCTAATATCTCCAACCACACGATAGCTAAGACCCAAACTGGGATTAGATACCCCACTATGCTTAGCCCTAAACCTAGATGATTCACTTAACAAAATCATTCGCCAGAGAACTACTAGCAACAGCTTAAAACTCAAAGGACTTGGCGGTGCTTTATATCCCTCTAGAGGAGCCTGTTCTATAATCGATAAACCCCGATATACCTCACCACCCCTTGCTAATCCAGTTTATATACCGCCATCTTCAGCAAACCCTTAAAAGGAATAAAAGTAAGCATAAGTATCTTTAACATAAAAAAGTTAGGTCAAGGTGTAACCTATGAGGTGGGAAGTAATGGGCTACATTTTCTGAACCAGAACACCCCTAAACGAAAGTTCTTATGAAACTAAGAACTAAAGGAGGATTTAGCAGTAAATTGAGAACAGAGCGCTCAATTGAATCGGGCCATGAAGCACGCACACACCGCCCGTCACCCTCCTCAAGTGATAGCCCCTACAGATTAAATAATCATTTCCTAAAATCACAAGAGGAGATAAGTCGTAACAAGGTAAGCATACTGGAAAGTGTGCTTGGATAATCAAGATGTAGCTTAAATAAAGCATCTGGCTTACACCCAGAAGATTTCATATTAAACTGACCATCTTGAGCTAAAACTAGCCCAAACAACTATAAACTTAACTTACTCTTACCAATAAATCAAAACATTTAGTTAATAGTCTTAAAGTATAGGAGATAGAAATTTGACTTGGCGCTATAGAGATAGTACCGCAAGGGAAAGATGAAAGAAATATTAAAAGCACCACATAGCAAAGATTACTCCTTGTACCTTTTGCATAATGAGTCAGCCAGAACACCCTAGCAAAGAGAACTTAAGCTAGTCTCCCCGAAACCAGACGAGCTACCTGTGAACAATCTGTCTAGGATGAACTCATCTATGTTGCAAAATAGTGAGATGATTTGCAGGTAGAGGTGAAAAGCCTAACGAGCCTGGTGATAGCTGGTTACCCAGAATAGAATTTTAGTTCAACTTTAAACTTACCCGCAAACCTCCCTTAAAATTTTAATGTAAGTTTAAAATATAATCTAAAAAGGTACAGCTTTTTAGAACTAGGATACAGCCTTTTTTAGTGAGTAAGCATAACTATTAACCATAGTTGGCCTAAAAGCAGCCATCAATTAAGAAAGCGTTCAAGCTCAACAATCAAAATATCTTAATACCAAAAATATGCAACCAACTCCTAACTGAATACTGGGTTAATCTATTATGAAATAGAAGCAATAATGCTGACATGAGTAACAAGAAATATTTCTCCTTGCATAAGCTTATATCAGAACGGATGACCACTGATAGTTAACAACAAGATATGAAAAATCTACCCATAAACCTAATATCAAGTTAATTGTTAATCCAACACAGGTATGCAACCAAGGAAAGATTAAAAGAAGTAAAAGGAACTCGGCAAACATAAGCCCCGCCTGTTTACCAAAAACATCACCTCTAGCATCTCTAGTATTAGAGGCACTGCCTGCCCAGTGACATTAGTTAAACGGCCGCGGTATCCTGACCGTGCAAAGGTAGCATAATCACTTGTTCCCTAAATAGGGACTCGTATGAATGGCCACACGAGGGCTTTACTGTCTCTTACTTCCAATCCGTGAAATTGACCTTCCCGTGAAGAGGCGGGGATATAATAATAAGACGAGAAGACCCTATGGAGCTTTAATTAACTGACCCAAAGAGATTTCACCAATACAACCGATAGGAGCAACAAACCTCTACATGGGCCAGCAATTTAGGTTGGGGTGACCTCGGAGAATAAAAAAACCTCCGAGTGATTTTAATCTAGACTAACTAGTCAAAAGTATCACATCACTTATTGATCCAAAAAACTTGATCAACGGAACAAGTTACCCTAGGGATAACAGCGCAATCCTATTTTAGAGTCCATATCGACAATAGGGTTTACGACCTCGATGTTGGATCAGGACATCCCGATGGTGCAGCAGCTATCAAAGGTTCGTTTGTTCAACGATTAAAGTCCTACGTGATCTGAGTTCAGACCGGAGCAATCCAGGTCGGTTTCTATCTATTAAATTATTTCTCCCAGTACGAAAGGACAAGAGAAATAGGGCCCACCTTATCAAGGCGCCCTCAACTGCAATAGATGATTTAATCTCAATCTAGACAGTTTACTCAATCTTAATACCCATAGACACTATGGGCTCGTTAGGATGGCAGAGCCCGGTAATTGCATAAAACTTAAGCTTTTATAGTCAGAGGTTCAACTCCTCTTCCTAACAATATGTTCATACTTAATATCCTATCATTAATTGTCCCAATCCTCCTCGCCGTAGCTTTCCTTACACTAGTCGAACGTAAAGTTTTAGGCTACATACAACTCCGCAAAGGACCAAACATTGTAGGACCATATGGCCTTCTCCAACCCATCGCAGACGCTATTAAATTATTCACCAAAGAACCCCTGCAACCCCTTACATCTTCCACATCTATATTTATTATCGCACCAATTTTAGCTCTCTCGCTAGCCCTAACCATATGAATTCCCCTACCAATACCCTACCCACTCATTAATATAAACCTGGGAGTACTATTTATATTAGCTATATCAAGCCTAGCCGTATACTCCATCCTATGATCAGGATGAGCTTCAAATTCTAAATATGCCCTAATTGGAGCTCTACGAGCCGTAGCCCAAACAATCTCATATGAAGTCACACTAGCCATTATCCTTCTATCCGTACTATTAATAAACGGGTCATTCACACTAGCTACTCTAATCACAACCCAAGAACATACATGATTAATTTTCCCCGCATGACCCCTGGCTATAATATGATTTATTTCAACCCTAGCAGAAACTAACCGAGCCCCCTTTGATCTTACAGAAGGAGAATCAGAGCTCGTCTCCGGTTTCAACGTAGAATATGCAGCTGGACCCTTCGCCCTATTTTTCCTAGCGGAATATGCCAACATTATTATAATAAATATTCTTACAACAATTTTATTCTTCGGAGCATTTCACAGCCCCTACATACCTGAACTATACACCATTAACTTCACCATTAAAACCCTATTCTTAACCATCTCCTTCCTATGAATTCGAGCATCCTACCCCCGATTCCGATACGACCAACTTATACATTTACTATGAAAAAACTTCCTGCCCCTAACCTTAGCCCTGTGCATATGACACGTATCCCTCCCTATTATAACCGCAAGCATTCCACCCCAAACATAAGAAATATGTCTGACAAAAGAGTTACTTTGATAGAGTAAATAATAGAGGTTTAAGCCCTCTTATTTCTAGAGCGATAGGAGTTGAACCTAATCTTAAGAATTCAAAAATCTTCGTGCTACCATATTACACCATGCCCTACAGTAAGGTCAGCTAAATAAGCTATCGGGCCCATACCCCGAAAATGTTGGTTTATATCCTTCCCGTACTAATTAAACCTCCTATCCTCATTATTATTATATCAACCGTAATTTCAGGGACTATAATTGTAATAACAAGCTCCCATTGACTAACTATCTGAATCGGCTTTGAAATAAATATACTAGCCATCATTCCTATCCTCATAAAAAAGTTTAATCCTCGAGCCATAGAAGCAGCTACAAAATATTTCCTCACACAAGCAACCGCATCTATACTATTAATAATAGGAATCATTATTAACCTTCTATTCACAGGACAATGAACAGTATCAAAAACCCTCAACCCCTTAGCATCAATTATAATAACCATAGCCCTGGCAATAAAACTAGGCCTAGCTCCTTTCCACTTTTGAGTCCCTGAAGTCGCACAAGGAGTCTCCCTATCCTCAAGCCTTATCCTACTAACATGACAAAAAATCGCACCATTATCAGTCATGTACCAAATCTCATCCAACACTAATCCTAATCTAATTCTAACAATAGCTATCCTATCAGTTATTATTGGAGGCTGAGGCGGACTAAACCAAACACAACTACGAAAAATCATAGCATACTCCTCAATCGCCCATATAGGATGAATAACCGCTATTATTATATATAGTCCAACAATAATAATCCTCAACTTAACAATCTACATTATTATAACACTTACTATCTTTATATTATTCATACTTAACTCCTCCACCACAACACTATCATTATCCCAAACATGAAACAAAATACCTTTAATTACCTCATTAATTCTAATACTTATACTGTCCATAGGCGGCCTACCACCACTCTCAGGATTTATTCCCAAATGAATAATCGTCTTAGAATTAACAAAAAACGAGATAATTATTATCCCTACCCTATTAGCCATTACAGCACTACTTAACCTATATTTCTACATACGACTAACATACGCCACATCACTTACCCTATTCCCCTCAGCTAACAACATAAAAATAAAATGACAATTCGAAACCACAAAAAAAATTACCCTACTCCCACCACTCATTGTACTATCTACCATACTACTCCCTCTCACCCCCATAATATCTATCCTGGACTAGAAGTTTAGGTTAAATAGACCAAGAGCCTTCAAAGCTCTAAGTAAGCCTCACTGACTTAACTTCTGAATTCCCATAAGGACTGCAAGAATTTATCTCACATCAATTGATTGCAAATCAAACACTTTAATTAAGCTAAGCCCTTACTAGATTGGTGGGATCCAACCCCACGAAATTTTAGTTAACAGCTAAATACCCTAATCAACTGGCTTCAATCTACTTCTCCCGCCGTCTAGAAAAAAAAGGCGGGAGAAGCCCCGGCAGCGTCTAAGCTGCTTCTTTGAATTTGCAATTCAACATGAACATTCACCACAGGACTTGATAAAAAGAGGATTTAAACCTCTGTTCTTAGATTTACAGTCTAATGCTTTACTCAGCCATTTTACCTATGTTCATAAACCGTTGATTATTTTCCACTAATCACAAAGATATCGGCACTCTTTACCTCCTATTTGGTGCTTGAGCTGGCATAGTGGGGACTGCTCTTAGCCTTTTAATCCGAGCTGAACTAGGCCAACCTGGTACACTATTAGGAGACGACCAGATCTATAATGTAGTAGTCACCGCCCATGCCTTTGTTATAATTTTCTTCATAGTAATACCAATTATGATTGGGGGATTTGGAAACTGATTAGTGCCCCTAATAATTGGAGCACCAGACATAGCATTTCCTCGAATGAATAATATAAGCTTTTGACTATTGCCCCCATCTTTCTTACTTCTTCTTGCATCTTCAATAGTAGAGGCCGGGGCAGGAACTGGATGGACAGTATATCCCCCTCTAGCTGGTAATTTAGCACATGCAGGAGCATCCGTAGATTTAACTATCTTCTCTTTACACCTCGCAGGTGTATCTTCAATCTTGGGGGCTATTAACTTTATTACAACAATTATCAACATAAAACCCCCTGCTATATCTCAATATCAAACACCTTTATTTGTCTGATCAGTCTTAATCACTGCTGTACTATTACTTTTATCCCTGCCAGTTCTAGCAGCCGGAATTACTATACTATTAACGGACCGAAACTTAAACACTACTTTCTTCGACCCTGCGGGAGGCGGAGACCCCATCTTATATCAACATTTATTCTGATTCTTTGGACACCCTGAAGTATACATTCTTATTTTACCTGGATTTGGCATAATCTCACACATCGTCACCTATTATTCAGGTAAAAAAGAACCCTTTGGTTATATAGGAATGGTGTGAGCAATAATATCAATCGGCTTTCTGGGGTTTATTGTATGAGCCCATCATATGTTTACTGTAGGTATAGACGTAGACACACGAGCATACTTTACATCAGCCACCATAATCATCGCAATTCCTACCGGAGTAAAAGTGTTTAGCTGGCTTGCAACCCTTCACGGAGGGAATATTAAATGATCACCCGCCATGCTATGAGCCCTGGGCTTTATCTTCTTATTTACCGTAGGAGGTCTAACAGGCATTGTACTAGCAAATTCCTCACTAGATATCGTTCTTCATGACACATATTACGTAGTAGCCCACTTCCACTATGTACTATCGATGGGAGCGGTCTTTGCTATTATAGGAGGATTTGTCCATTGATTCCCTTTATTCTCAGGTTATACCTTAGATAATACTTGAGCAAAAATCCACTTCACAATCATATTTGTAGGTGTTAATATAACATTCTTTCCTCAACATTTCCTTGGACTATCCGGAATGCCCCGACGCTATTCCGACTATCCTGATGCCTACACAACTTGAAATACAATCTCTTCAATAGGCTCTTTTATCTCACTAACGGCTGTAATACTTATAATCTTCATGATCTGGGAGGCCTTCGCATCAAAACGAGAAGTAATAATAGTAGAACTTACCTCAACTAATCTTGAATGATTACACGGGTGTCCTCCTCCATATCATACATTTGAAGAACCTACCTACGTATCTTCAAAATAAGAAAGGAAGGAATCGAACCTTCTAGGACTGGTTTCAAGCCAATATCATATCCACTATGTCTTTCTCAATAAGGAGATACTAGTAAAATTTTACATAACTTTGTCAAAGTTAAATTATAGGTTAAAATCCTTTGTGTCTCCATGGCGTATCCCTTTCAACTAGGTTTCCAAGATGCTACTTCTCCTATCATAGAGGAGCTTTTACACTTCCACGACCACACGCTAATAATTGTATTCTTAATTAGTTCTCTAGTCCTTTATATTATCTCTCTTATACTCACTACCAAACTCACACATACAAGTACTATAGACGCTCAAGAAGTAGAAACCATTTGAACTATTCTGCCTGCTATTATTTTAATCCTTATTGCCCTTCCCTCTCTACGAATTCTTTATATAATAGATGAGATTAACAACCCCGCATTAACTGTAAAAACTATGGGACATCAATGATACTGAAGCTATGAATATACTGATTACGAAGACTTAAACTTTGATTCCTATATAATCCCGACTCAAGAGCTGAAACCCGGAGAGCTTCGACTATTAGAAGTTGACAACCGTGTAGTTCTCCCAATAGAAATAACCGTTCGAATATTAATTTCGTCAGAAGATGTACTACACTCATGAGCAGTCCCATCCCTAGGGTTAAAGACTGATGCAATCCCGGGTCGATTGAACCAAACAACTCTAATAAGTACACGCCCAGGGTTATATTACGGCCAGTGCTCAGAAATCTGTGGCTCAAACCACAGTTTTATGCCTATTGTCCTTGAATTAGTACCACTAGCACACTTTGAGAAATGATCAGCATCCATACTATAATATCATTAAGAAGCTATATAAGCATTAACCTTTTAAGTTAAAGACTAGGAGTTTAAGCCTCCTCTTAATGATATGCCACAACTAGACACATCTACCTGATTTATCACAATCGTGTCAATAATTATAACCCTATTTATCGTATTTCAACTAAAAGTATCAAAACACCTATATCCTTGAAACCCAGAAACTAAGTCTGCAACCATACTAAAACAACCTAATCCTTGAGAAAAAAAATGAACGAAAATCTATTCGCCTCTTTCACTACCCCAACAATAATAGGTCTGCCCATTGTCATCCTGATCGTAATATTTCCAAGTATCCTATTTCCTTCACCTAACCGACTAGTCAATAATCGTCTAATTTCCCTACAACAATGACTCCTGCAATTAACATCAAAACAAATACTAACTATTCACAATAATAAAGGACAAACATGAGCCTTAATACTAATATCTCTAATTCTATTCATTGGCTCAACAAATCTACTGGGTCTTTTACCCCACTCATTTACCCCTACAACCCAACTATCAATAAATCTGGGGATGGCTATCCCCTTATGAGCAGGAACCGTCGTTACTGGCTTCCGGTATAAAATAAAAGCATCCTTAGCACACTTCCTACCCCAAGGTACACCTCTTCCTCTAATTCCTATACTTGTGATTATCGAAACCATTAGTCTTTTTATTCAACCCATAGCCTTAGCTGTACGATTAACAGCTAATATTACCGCAGGTCACCTGTTGATTCACTTAATTGGAGGGGCCACGCTAGCCTTAATAAATATTAGTACCTCCGTAGCCTTCATTACCTTTATTATTTTAGTCTTACTAACAATCCTCGAATTTGCAGTTGCTCTAATTCAAGCCTATGTTTTTACCTTACTAGTAAGCTTATACTTACATGACAACACCTAATGACCCACCAAACCCATGCATACCACATAGTTAATCCCAGTCCATGGCCACTTACAGGAGCTCTTTCAGCCCTATTAATAACCTCAGGACTAGTAATATGATTTCATTACACCTCAATATTACTCCTAGCCCTAGGAATAACAACTAACCTATTGACTATATATCAATGATGACGAGATATTGTTCGAGAAAGTACATTTCAAGGTCATCATACACCTATTGTTCAAAAAGGGTTACGATACGGAATAATCTTGTTCATTGTCTCCGAAGTATTATTCTTTGCAGGCTTTTTCTGAGCATTCTATCACTCAAGCCTGGCCCCAACACCAGAACTAGGAGGTTGCTGACCTCCCACAGGTATTACTCCCCTGAATCCCCTAGAAGTCCCATTACTCAATACTTCCGTACTACTAGCCTCTGGAGTATCAATTACCTGAGCCCACCATAGCCTAATAGAAGGTAATCGAAAACATATGCTCCAAGCCCTGTTCATTACCATTTCTCTAGGAATCTATTTTACCCTTCTTCAAGCCTCAGAATATTATGAAACATCCTTTACAATCTCAGATGGAGTATATGGATCCACCTTTTTTATGGCCACAGGATTTCACGGACTCCATGTTATTATTGGCTCCACTTTTCTTATTGTCTGCTTTATACGTCAATTAAAGTATCACTTTACATCAAATCACCACTTCGGGTTCGAAGCTGCTGCTTGATATTGACATTTCGTAGATGTAGTCTGACTTTTCCTCTACGTCTCTATCTATTGATGAGGATCCTACTCTTTTAGTATTAAATAGTACAGTTGACTTCCAATCAACCAGTTTCGGTATAACCTGAAAAAGAGTAATAAATATTCTACTAGCTCTACTTACCAACACTCTACTGTCATCACTGCTTGTTTTAATTGCATTCTGATTACCCCAGCTAAATGTCTACGCAGAAAAAGCAAGCCCCTATGAATGTGGATTTGACCCAATAGGATCTGCTCGCCTGCCTTTCTCCATAAAATTCTTCTTGGTAGCTATTACATTCCTGCTATTTGACCTAGAAATTGCACTACTACTACCCCTACCCTGAGCCTCACAAACAAATAACCTATCAACAATACTTACTATAGCACTCCTATTGATTTCACTTTTAGCTGCAAGCCTGGCTTACGAATGAACCCAGAAAGGATTAGAATGATCTGAATATGATAATTAGTTTAGACTAAAATTAATGATTTCGACTCATTAGACTACAGTTAATTCTGTAATTATCAAATGTCTATAGTCTATATTAACATCTTTATAGCTTTCATCACATCCCTTATAGGGCTGTTAGTATATCGATCCCACTTAATATCCTCCCTTCTATGCCTAGAGGGTATAATACTGTCCCTGTTCGTAATAATGACCATGACCATTCTAAACAACCACTTTACACTAGCCAGCATAACCCCCATCATCTTACTAGTTTTCGCCGCCTGTGAAGCAGCCCTAGGCTTGTCTCTTCTAGTAATAGTCTCCAACACCTATGGAACCGACTACGTACAAAATCTAAACCTCTTACAATGTTAAAAATTATTATCCCTACAACAATACTTATCCCCCTGACATGACTATCAAAACCTAATATAATCTGAATTAATTCTACAGCCTACAGCCTATTAATTAGCCTTATTAGCCTAATATACCTTAATCAATTTGGCGACAACAGCCTTAATTTCTCATTACTTTTCTTCTCGGACTCACTGTCTGCGCCTTTACTGATTTTAACAACATGACTGCTGCCATTAATAATTATGGCTAGTCAATCACACTTGTCAAAAGAAGCCTTGACCCGAAAAAAATTATATATCACTATACTTATTTTACTACAGCTATTCTTGATCATAACCTTTACCGCCACAGAACTAATTATATTTTACATTCTATTCGAAGCTACATTAGTCCCTACTCTAATTATTATTACCCGATGAGGTAGCCAGACAGAACGACTAAATGCCGGCCTGTACTTTCTATTTTATACCCTAGTGGGCTCATTACCTCTACTAGTCGCACTATTATATATTCAAAGCACAACAGGATCTCTAAATTTTTTAATCATCCAATACTGAGCAAAACCAATCTCAACCACATGATCAAATATTTTTCTCTGACTAGCATGCATAATAGCATTCCTAGTAAAAATACCCCTATATGGCCTACACCTATGATTACCCAAAGCACACGTAGAGGCTCCTATCGCCGGATCAATGGTCTTAGCTGCTATCCTACTAAAACTGGGCGGATACGGAATAATGCGTATTACAGTTATACTTAGCCCAGCAACAGGCCAAATAGCATATCCTTTCATAATATTGTCCTTATGAGGAATAATTATAACGAGCTCTATCTGTCTTCGCCAAACAGACTTAAAGTCCCTAATCGCATACTCATCTGTAAGTCATATAGCCCTAGTGATTGTAGCAGTCCTTATTCAAACACCATGAAGTTATATAGGAGCAACCGCTTTAATAATTGCTCACGGTCTAACATCATCCATATTATTCTGCCTCGCAAACTCCAACTATGAACGAGTACATAGCCGAACTATAATCTTAGCACGAGGCTTACAAACCATTCTCCCCCTAATAGCCGCCTGATGACTTCTAGCTAGCCTCGCAAACCTAGCCCTACCGCCTACAATCAACCTTGTAGGAGAGCTATTTATTGTAGTAGCCTCCTTCTCATGATCTAACATGACCATTATCCTCATGGGAATAAATATTATTATTACAGCCCTATACTCTCTATATATATTAATCACAACTCAACGAGGTAAATATACACATCATATCAAAAGTATCAAACCATCTTTCACACGAGAAAACGCCCTAATAGCCCTCCACCTACTACCTCTCCTACTGTTATCACTAAATCCCATAGTAGTTCTGGGCCCCATTTACTGTAAATATAGTTTAATAAAAACATTAGATTGTGAATCTAAAAATAGGAGTTCAAACCCCCTTAATTACCGAGAAAGTAACGCAAGAACTGCTAATTCATGCTTCCATGTATAAAAACATGGCTTTTTCAACTTTTATAGGATAGAAGTAATCCATTGGTCTTAGGAACCAAAAAATTGGTGCAACTCCAAATAAAAGTAATAAACGCATTTACTTCATTTATATTAACAGCAATAACTACTTTACTCCTACCCATTTTTCTACCCCAACCAAAACTACTCAAAAATAAACTGTACCCCCACTATGTAAAAACCACAATCTCATATGCTTTCATTATAAGTATAATCCCAGCTATAATGTTTCTCCACTCCGGAAAAGAAGCAATCGTCTCAAACTGACATTGAATAACAATTCATACCCTAAAATTATCACTAAGCTTTAAACTAGACTATTTTTCAATTATCTTTGTACCAGTAGCACTATTTGTCACATGATCTATTATAGAGTTCTCAATATGATACATACACTCTGACCCCTACATCAACCGTTTTTTTAAATACCTTCTTATATTTCTCATTACTATAATTATTCTAGTTACTGCCAATAACCTATTTCAACTTTTCATCGGATGAGAAGGAGTGGGAATTATGTCCTTTCTACTTATCGGTTGATGATACGGCCGAACCGACGCAAATACTGCTGCCCTACAAGCCATCTTATACAACCGCATTGGGGACGTCGGGTTCATTGTAGCCATAGCATGATTCCTCACCAATTTAAACACATGAGACTTTCAACAAGTAATCATAATTCAAAATAACAAACTAAACATCCCACTACTAGGACTTCTCCTAGCAGCTACTGGCAAATCTGCCCAATTCGGCCTGCACCCATGACTTCCATCAGCCATAGAAGGGCCCACCCCCGTCTCTGCTCTACTGCACTCAAGTACAATAGTTGTAGCAGGAGTATTCCTACTAATTCGCTTTCATCCACTTATAGAGCAAAACAAGATAATTCAGACTATTACCCTATGCTTAGGTGCTATTACTACCTTATTCACCGCAATTTGTGCCCTTACACAAAACGACATTAAAAAAATCGTAGCATTCTCCACCTCAAGCCAACTCGGACTAATAATCGTAACAATTGGCATCAACCAGCCCTACCTCGCATTCCTACACATCTGCACACATGCATTCTTTAAAGCTATATTATTTATATGCTCGGGATCAATTATTCATAGCCTAAATGACGAACAAGACATTCGAAAAATAGGTGGACTTTATAAATCTATGCCCTTCACCACTACCTCCCTCATCATTGGAAGCCTCGCACTTACAGGAATGCCATTCCTAACAGGCTTTTACTCTAAAGACCTAATCATCGAGACCGCCAACACGTCGTATACCAACGCCTGAGCCCTACTAACTACTCTTATCGCCACATCCCTAACAGCTGCCTACAGTACCCGAATTATATTCTTTGCACTTCTAGGACAGCCGCGTTTCAATTCCATAATTTTAATCAACGAAAATAATCCCCTCCTAATCAATTCCATCAAACGTCTTTTAATTGGAAGCATTTTTGCAGGGTACTTAATTTCTTATAATATTCCCCCTACAACAGTTCCACAGATAACTATGCCACATTATCTGAAATTTACTGCCCTTGCCGTGACTATTATAGGCTTCGTCCTGGCATTAGAACTAAACCTTGCAACTAAAAACCTAAAATTTGATCATCCTTCAAACCTCTTCAAATTCTCTACTCTCTTAGGATATTTCCCAACAATCATACACCGCTTCCCACCAATAATTAACCTCACTATAAGCCAAAAATCCGCATCAATATTACTAGACTTAATCTGACTAGAAAATGTACTACCAAAGTCCATTTCCTACTTTCAAATAAAATCATCAACTGTAGTAACCAACCAAAAAGGACTAATCAAACTATATTTCCTTTCCTTCATGATTACCCTAGCTCTCGGCCTACTCTTACTTAATTTCCACGAGTAACCTCTATAATTACTAAAACACCCGTCAATAAAGACCAACCAGTAACAATAACTAATCAGGTCCCATAACTATATAATGCCGCAATCCCCATGGCTTCTTCACTAAAAAACCCTGAATCCCCAGTATCATAAATTACTCAATCACCTGCACCATTAAACTTAAATACAACCTCAACCTCATCCTCCTTTAAAATATAGCAAGCCATCAACAACTCAGCTAAAATCCCAGTAATAAGAACCCCTAGCACAGCTTTATTAGACGTCCAGACCTCAGGATAAGGCTCTGTGGCCATAGCTGTAGTGTAACCAAACACCACAAGCATTCCTCCCAAATAAATTAAAAATACCATTAACCCTAAAAATGACCCCCCAAAATTCAATACAATACCACAACCGACTCCACCAGCTACAATCAAACCAAACCCACCATAAATAGGTGAAGGCTTTGAAGAAAAACTTACAAAGCTAATCACAAAAATGGTACTTAAAATGAATACAATGTATGTTATCATAATTCTCACATGGAATCTAACCATGACCAATGATATGAAAAACCATCGTTGTATTTCAACTATAAGAATTAATGACCAACATCCGAAAATCCCACCCACTTATTAAAATTATCAACGGATCCTTTATTGATCTCCCAACTCCATCCAACATTTCAGCTTGATGAAATTTCGGCTCTCTGTTAGGAATCTGCTTAATCCTACAAATCCTAACAGGCCTATTCCTAGCTATACACTATACATCAGACACAGCAACCGCCTTCTCGTCAGTAACTCACATTTGCCGTGACGTCAACTATGGATGAATAATCCGATATATACATGCTAACGGGGCTTCTATATTCTTCATTTGCCTATTCATGCACGTAGGCCGAGGAATATACTATGGCTCCTATACGTTCCTAGAAACATGAAATATCGGAATCATTCTATTATTTGCAGTCATAGCAACAGCCTTTATAGGCTATGTTTTACCATGAGGCCAAATATCTTTCTGAGGGGCTACCGTAATTACCAATCTACTATCAGCAATCCCATACATCGGCACTAGCTTAGTAGAATGAATTTGAGGTGGTTTCTCAGTAGATAAAGCCACCTTAACACGATTTTTCGCTTTTCACTTTATTCTTCCATTTATCATCGCCGCCCTAGCAGCAGTTCACCTACTATTTCTCCACGAAACTGGATCAAATAACCCCTCAGGAATTACGTCCGACCTAGACAAAATCCCCTTTCATCCATACTACACAATCAAAGACATCCTAGGCCTGCTATTCCTTATCCAAGTCCTAATACTTCTAGTCCTATTTTCACCAGACATACTTGGAGACCCAGACAATTATATCCCCGCCAACCCCTTAAATACTCCACCCCATATTAAACCCGAATGATACTTTCTATTCGCATACGCAATCCTACGATCTATCCCCAATAAATTAGGAGGAGTCCTAGCCCTCGTTCTTTCCATCCTAATTCTAGCTATCATCCCCCTACTTCACACCTCAAAACAACGAGGAATGATATTCCGACCACTAAGCCAATGCCTCTTCTGATTACTTGTAGCAGACCTACTCACCCTAACATGAATCGGAGGACAACCTGTAGAATACCCCTTTATTATTATTGGTCAACTAGCCTCAGTCATCTACTTCTCAATCATCCTAATTCTAATGCCTATTTCCGGTATCATTGAGAACCACCTTCTAAAATGAAGAGTCTTTGTAGTATATATAATACTTTGGTCTTGTAAACCAAAAAAGGAGGACATCCCCCTCCCTAAGACTTCAAGGAAGAAGCAATCGCCCCACCACCAGCACCCAAAGCTGAAGTTCTTTTTAAACTATTCCTTGCTAATACTAAAATCGACCTTCTAACATCCGTAATTCATATATTGCATAAGTATGTACTGTGCTTGCCCAGTATGTCTTTATTTTACTAATTATACTATGTATATCGTGCATTAATCGCTTGCCCCCATTAACTATTAGGCATGTACATAAAATCCTTGATATTACATAATACATTACAAATATATATCGTACATATTACCGACTTTCAAGACTATTCTTCATGGACCTCAACTGTCCGAAAGAGCTTAATCACCAAGCCTCGAGAACCCAACAACCCTTGCTCGAAGTATACCTCTTCTTGCTCTGGGTCCCATCTCAACGTGGGGGTTTCTATTACAGAACTATACCTGGCATCTGGTTCTTACATCAGGGCCATGATACTCATAACTCCAATCCTACAGTTATCTCAAATGGGACATCTCGATGGACTAATGACTAATCAGCCCATGATCACACATAACTGTGGTGTCATGCATTTGGTATCTTTTTTTTTTGGGGGGGAGAACTTGCTATGACTCAGCTATGACCGTAAAGGTCTCGACGCAGTCAAATATAATGTAGCTGGGCTTATTCTCTATGCGGGGTTTCCACACGGCGAGACAAATCAGGTGTATTTCAGTCAATGGTCTCAGGACATATACTCTTAAACCTCTAAGGACTCAAACGGGACACGTAAGGCGCACCCACGTGTACGTATACGCACACACGTATACGCACACACGTATACGCACACACGTATACGCACACACGTATACGCACACACGTATACGCACACACGTATACGCACACACGTATACGCACACACGTATACGCACACACGTATACGCACACACGTATACGCACACACGTATACGCACACACGTATACGCACACACGTATACGCACACACGTATACGCACACACGTATACGCACACACGTATACGCACACACGTATACGCACACACGTATACGCACACACGTGCACACGCACACGCGTTATTTAGCAAATAAACAACTAGCTTAGACAAACCCCCCTTACCCCCCGTTAACCCTATGATAAACACGTACTTATTTATGTCTTGCCAAACCCCAAAAACAAGACTAAGCACGTATCCAAACACAAGGCCTAATATTAACGTCTAATTTATTACCAAACCCTAGCTAGTTACTTATCACAAGTACTAGAATTACATCTCGCACTCGTGGCTATCTATAGATACGTGGTCCTAGCTCTAACTCACCCCTATTGAGCATATCACATAAACTAACATCACTAATTACAACACTTTAA